TTGAAGATTTAGTTACGATTGAGAGTTTTGTACTATTATCCATAGATCCTTTATTCATACTCATTCAATTGGAAAAATTGAACCAATCAAAAAAATTATGCTTCTCGACTCCATAATCCAAATTTTTTATTAAGATTCTGATTGCCTTTTGGATAGAAATCGTGAGAATGTATATTCTTTCCTCAAATGTCCTATTGAGGGGGAAAGGATTAAATCTTTTTAAGAAATAAAGTTTTTGATCGGAATATGAAAAAAACGGAAAGACCCCTTAACTATTGAAGTTGTTAATAGAACGAATCACACTTTTACCACTAAACTATACCCGCTACATATTCATTATTGGATATGAATGGACTATTTGTCCAACAAAGTAATCAGACGTAGTCAAGATAGCATCAGAATCATGAAAATTCCAGCATTAACACGTATTTTGTTCTGCTGCGGCGCGGGATATTGAAAAAAAGAATAGGTGAATAGCAAAAAGTTTAGTCAAATTTAAATAATTTAAATAGTGTACTAAAGTTTTAAGTATTCTTTTTTTGAAACCTCCCTTCACTTGAACCGCCAGATTTTCTGAATTCGGGTAAATTGGGCCTCAAACTTTCAAGCTTGTCCTTTGCTTTGAACAAGTAAAAGATTGAAAATCTTAGAAATATGTGTTTTCTATTTGAGATTCTTTCTCTTATAAGATTTCTAAGATCTATTTATTTTCTTTCTTAATACTTCCTTCTTATTAAGATTTCTTAAGTGAATTAGAATTATTAATATGAATATAATACTGAACTTCAACTTTCATTTATAATGAAATTCGTTTTTCATTAATGAATTTAGGAATCTTATACTTAAGAATAATAAAATAAAGACGAAAAATAGTAGTATTATATTACATTACTATTATACTCTAATACTATTACTAGATATTACTAGAACAGAACACTTTTACTATAAATACTAAATATTCTAATTTAGACTCTAATTTACTAGAATCACTTAGAAGATACTAAGAATAGATATAGAATCTCTAATATTTTATATTTCAATTTCATATTTCAATATAGAATATATCATATTCATATTAAGATAGAATTATAGAATATATAGAATATTCTATATTAATCTAGATATAGATAATTTCTTAAAGAATTTCTAAGATAATCTATCTATTAGAATCTTATCTAATTTCTAAGAATTAGGAATGGCAATGAAAATTACTCTTCTTGTTTCAATAACAATTTTTCTTCGTTGGAACAAAAGAAGTACTGGCCCGGCCAGTACTTATACTTAACCAGGCCGGGGAAATGAACCTTTTGTACAAAATAAAAGAAGTAAGGTATTCTTTCTATTGGAGAAATCTGTTTCGAAGAAAATAAAAATTGTTCTCAATCTTCATTTCACGTGTGAAATCACATGAGAAATTTCCAATTTGGAATGGGGAGAGATGGCTGAGTGGACTAAAGCGTCGGATTGCTAATCCGTTGTACGAATTATTCGTACCGAGGGTTCGAATCCCTCTCTCTCCGACCCCCCTGATAACTTGAGATTTTAGAATCGGAAGAAATTTCGATTATTTTCTTTTATGAATCTTTTATCTTTATCTAGCATCTATTCCATTTATTTCTACATTTACCTATGAAATACCTATGAAAAAAAGTAAAAACGAATCTCATCTCTTTTTTTATTCTTCACGCCCAGGATTACGCCCCGGATCATTAGATAAGAATCCGAAGATGAAGAGAGAAACAAAGAATATTACTACTGTGTAAACGAATAGTTTAAGAGTAAGCATTACAAATCTCCAAGATAAGATCTTTTTTTTAAGGAAATAGATCACCTATTTTACGACACACACTATACACTATTTTGATATGACGCTCTAAAGATGAAAAAAGAAGGAAGTTTTTTTTTCAATTTATTTTTACGAATTTCTTTCTAATGTAATATTCTAATGTAATTAAGATTCGTATTTTTTCATTACCAAAGATTTCTTGCCATATCCATATCTATAATTAGATATTGTATGGAATCTTATAAAGGAAAGGTCCGAACAAAAGAAGAAATAAGTTGATTAGCTGATTAAAGATCATCGCCCCCTTCCCTTATTCAATTTCAATATAATATACAATAGAAAATATCAGAATTTCGCTTTTTGAATCGAGGGTTCCTAATTTCCAGACTTATCTGAATCTTATTTCTGATCTTATTGATTTTAAGAATAAAAATCTCATCTTTTTTTTATCGAAGAAATTCTGAATTGAATCGAGATTTCATTTTTATCGAAAACTTACAGCAGCTTGCCAAACAAAGGCTAAGAGAAAAAAGAGTAAAGGGATAATCGGCATAACGTCTACGATTGGATTGAAAAAGGCATAAGCCTCGGGCAATTTGGCGAAGAAAAAACTACTCGAATAAGGGGTAGAATTAAGACAGATACAGATTAAACTAAAGATATTAAACATAACAAATATTCTTTTCTTGTTCTTAAAGATTAAAATGAAATTGAAATGATAAGAAATTATCAGATTGGATTGAGTTGTTTTTCTGAGGGATTTTTTAAAATAAAAAAGCAGATAAAAGAAAGAAATTCTGATTTTTCTTTGACTTCTCCCCAATCAAGAATCCTTCCTTACATTATCCAATCAAATAAGAATACAAGGAATTCTATTTTCATACAATATCTTAATTGAATTATAAGTAATGATCAATTAATCTTTTTGATTCTATATCTATTGTGTTGAATCCCAGCGACAACATGTCCTATATTTCTTTTGGTTGGTTATTGACGAATAACCAATATTTAGCTTAGTTTTTCTTAGACCAAATCAAAATGGGGCGTGGCCAAGCGGTAAGGCAACGGGTTTTGGTCCCGTTACTCGGAGGTTCGAATCCTTTCGTCCCAGATCGTTTGCATAAGAAACGAAGGATTCTTCTCTAATTGAAATTGAAAATCAAATTCAACAATTTTATGTTTCATGTTGGATACACTGAATTCTAATATTTATTCTTAGAATCATATCTTTTTTTTTTACTTTTTTACTAAAGTATTTTTTTCTTAAATAAAAGATCAGAATCCTCGGATTCTGATTTTCTCTTTGATCTTACCTTACACGAGACTTTTTCTACTCCATAATAATGAAAACAAAGAAACTTTATTCTCAAACTATCTCTCTGATTTAAATGAAATGAAAATCAGATTCAATTGGAGATGGTAAATAATAAGTAAATAATAATATTATAATAATGAATTATAATCATGAAATCCTATTTCATAAATAAAAAATGAGAAAATATTCATAATTCATAATTAATATTCATATTAGAATATATTAATACATAAATTTAATACATAAATACATAATTCTTACATAAGAATATATATTGTATATTTTTAATAATAAGATTATCTTATTATTCTATAATTGAATATTTATGAATATTGAAATGAAATATTTAGTTTAGTATAGTTATTAGTTAGTATAGTATTATAGTATTTAGTTAAATTTAGTTAAAGTGGCTAAAAACTTTTATCCATTCATGGGGATTTCTTTTTCATTTGAATGAAATGAAAGTCAAAGGCTTTTTTTGAGGTTTCTAATTTCTTTTCTTTTTTGAAAAGAAAAAGAAGGATCTTTTATGATGGACAATCTCGAAAGATCTGTTGAAGATGTAAATAAGTTTGCTTAAAACTTATTTGTTTTTTTCATGTGATATTATTCATATGAGAAAATATGGGGTAATTTGAAGTTAAATCTCCGGATAAACACTTATTTTTAAGTGTAGATTATTATGTATCGGTTCAACCAATGACTATTCATTATTCCATATTGAATCAATTGCATACGGTTCCAATTTAAAATAAAATCAAAATTATAGGGATGTTATGGTAAAACTTCGTTTGAAACGATGTGGTAGAAAGCAACGTGCGACTTGAAGGACATGATTGGATGTGGATTCTGACATCCACCATTTTCTATACGAATGAAGATGCTCTTGTCTCGACATAGTTTGTTCTGCTAGGAACCTAATTGAATTTGTCTTGGGTTGCTAAATAAAGATACTAATGGTATAGAAAGGTATAGCATATGATGGAGCTCGAGCAAAAATTATTGATTCATTTATCGGGGGAATAATCTAGGGTTAGTGACAATCAATAAGTTAGACCAACTTTGTAAATAGATCATCAATATAGAAATATAGATAAACGGAGAGGTTCAAATTTGAACAAGTTTTTGAAATGAAAAAAAAATCAAATTTGTTGAAATCTTCAAACTGTTTCGATCAAGAGTGTATCACAAAGGAATCAATCGTTCGTATTATTTTTCCCTTTTCCATAGAAAAACAAAAGGTATGTTGCTGCCTTTTTGAAAAGGAGTAAGGATCACCGAAGTAATGTCTAAACCTAATGATTTCACAAAGCGAAAAGCAAAGACAACAAATTCCGGAACAAGGAAACACTATTTTCACTAGTCTCAACAATTGGATCAGAATGATTAAAAAAAAATAGATCCGAAAGGAGACAAAAAAATAGGTTAGAGACAGCTCAAGAAATTCTAAGGATTTCCTTTCAAACTCTTTCAAAACTACCCAACTTGAGTTAGGAGTACGAATGAATTTTCTTTTTCTGTAAAGAAGTAAAAAAGGCTCAAATTACAGTCTAATTCTTTATGGATCCATTTTTATTCCTATCTATCTATATAGATTATATAGATAGAAATAGAAATTCTAGAAATTAGAATCATTTTTTCTTGAGCCGTATGAGGAGAAAACCTCCTATACGTTTCTAGGGGGGCATTTTTTATTTACATCTATCCCAATGAGCCATCTATCGAATCGTTGCAATTGATGTTCGATCCCGAAGAGAGGGAAGAGATCTTCGAAAAGTGGGTTTTTATGATCCGATAAAGAATCAAACTTATTCAAATGTTCCTGCTATTTTATATTTCCTTGAAAAAGGTGCTCAACCCACAGGAACTGTTTATGATATTTTAAGGAAGGCAGAATTCTTTAAAGAATTTCGAGTTTCTTTTGATAAAAAAGAAAGTAAAAACAAGAATCGTGAATAAAAAAAGGATAGGGTAACTAACTTTGTGTAATTCTTTATTCAAAGTTTATTCTTTTTTTTTCTATTCATACTTATTTTATTCTTCTTTTTCTTATTCGTATTTTTTTCTTGCTTCTTTTTGTCGAACCCCCCAACAAGGGGGGGTTCTTCTTGTATTTGTATTGTACCTTTCTTTTTTTGATTAAAGAAAGCCGCTATTTTTTCTATCTTTACCTTTTCCTTAATTCCTTATTTTTTTCCGCTCAAAGTTCTTATTTATTCTTTATGTTGTGCTAATCCAACACAAATTTCTATATAATTTCTTGAAATTTGTTTTCTAAAGAGTCCATTCATATTGAATTCATATTGACAATGGCGTCTCAAACAAATATAATTTGATCGTATATAAATAGATCTTTTTATCCCCATTCCCCTATTGGATCTTTCCTTAACTTTAGTAAAATTAGTAAAATGGATGAGTTTGCTGGATTTTTCTTATTTCGATCATATCTACACCTCATATTGATCCGGGTTGCTAACTCAACGGTAGAGTACTCGGCTTTTAATTGCGACTATGATCTTTTACACATTTGGATGAAGGAATTCGTCTAGACTATTGGTAAAGTTTATAAGACCGCGACTGATCCTGAAAGGTAATGAATGGAAAAAAAAGCATGTCGTAAACAGAATATAAAAAAGAATAATATAATCATAGAAAAAGAAGATTTCTAGTACTCATAATAGAAATAGAACGAGAATTTTTCTTTTTATAACAATTTTTAAGTTCAGTAAAGTATTTCGGGTCTAGTGAATAAATGGATAGAGCCTTATGGCTCCAATTCGAGTAAGACAAAAAAGAAACGAGCTTCCTTTCTTAATTTGAATGATTACCCGATCGAATTACTAATTATACGTTAAAAATAGATTAGTGCCTGATGTGGGAAAAGGTTCTCTTGTAAATTGTGAGTGGACCATTGATTCTTTTTTTTATGAATCCTAATTATTCTTTATTGTGGATTGGAGACGGATGTGTAGAAGAAATAGTATAGTGATAAAAAAAGAATCTTTTCCAAAGTCAAAAGAGTGATTGGGTTGCGAAAATAAAAGATTTTTACCCCTTTTTCTTATTGTTATTTTCTATTTTCTTTCTTTTTCTTTTATTGTTATTCTAGTTATATTAACAAGGAAAAGAAAACCAAATTGGATAGAAAGGGAAAGGAAAAAGATCTGTAGATTGGGCTCTCTGTCTCCGGGGTATATATTCTTTATTTGTTCTTACTTTTATATAATCTTTTACTTCTTAAAATCTCATTATGTTTTTTACATCAAAGTACAGTATAAAAGTCTATATATATATAAGTATAGACAGTGCATAGTCTATATATATATTAATAATAGACTATATTATTATTATTATTATTACTATATTAGAATATATTATTAGAATTCTTTCTTAGAATAATAGAAGAATTTATTATTCTAGTTTCTTCTATTTTCTTATAGTTATTATAGTTATAAGTTAGACTCTTTTCTTCTAAATACTCTTTTAGTATAAGAGAAACAATATACTACATACAGCATACGCATACGCCGTTCTGACCATATTGCACTATGTATCATTTCATAACACAAGAAGTGCCTCTCTTTTTTGGTTACATTAGAAATGTATTTCAATAGCAGAATTACAAATTACAAGGATATTTAGATTGAAAAAAGATAGATTTCGGCAACAAAACTTCCTATATCCGCTACTCCTTCAGGAGTATATTTACTCACTTGCTCATTATCATAGCTTAAATAGTTTGATTTTTTACGAACCTGTGGAATTTCTAGGTTATGACAATAAATCTAGTTTAGTACTTGTGAAACGTTTAATTATTCGAATGTATCAACAGAAATCTTTGATTTCTTCGGTGAATTATTCTAACCAAAATGTATTTTGGGGGCACAAGAATTCTTTTTCTTCTCATTTTTCTTCTCAAATGGTATCAGAAGGTTTTGGAGTCATTCTGGAAATTCCATTCTCGTCGCAATTAGTATCTTCCCTTGAAGAAAAAAGAATACCAAAATCTCAGAATTTACGATCTATTCATTCAATATTTCCCTTTTTAGAGGATAAATTATCGCATTTAAATTATGTGTCAGATCTACTAATACCCCATCCCATCCATCTGGAAATCTTGGTTCAAATCCTTCAATGTTGGATCAAAGATGTTCCTTCTTTGCATTTATTGCGATTGTTTTTCCACGAATATCATAATTTGAATAGTCTCTTTACTTCAAAGAAATCCATTTACGTATTTTCAAAAAGAAAGAAAAGATTCTTTTGGTTCCTACATAATTCTTATGTATATGAATGCGAATATCTATTCCTGTTTCTTCGTAAACAGTCTTCTTATTTACGATCAATATCTTCTGGAGTCTTTCTTGAGCGAACACATTTCTATGGAAAAATAGAATAT